TCTATCCTTTTTCTTTCTCTAGTAATGGCATAGTGAATTTATGTGTAAAAGGTTAAGTCAGAATTCAAATGAATTCCATATTCCATATTGGATTGGATATATGTATTCTATAAATTAGAATATAAATATATATTTTTTTAATTAAAACTCTTAGAATCTACGGTTCCACCTTACTTAACCTGCATCACACACAAATAAAAAAAGCAAATCGATTTTTTTTGAATTCGTTTGAAATTATGAAAAAGAAGTTGATTCTTCTTTTCATTTAAATATTTTATTAAAAACATTAAACAGAAAGGTGGTGGACAAAAGCAATAGAAGATTGATTCCGGAATGACTGTACTCTGGGACGGAAGGATTCGAACCTCCGAATAGCGGGACCAAAACCCGTTGCCTTACCGCTTGGCTACGCCCCATTTCGATTTTTATTCAAGACTACTAAAAGAGTAATATTGCTATTGGTTGTTCGTCAATTCAATTTAAGCCCAAATGAAATTAATGAAATTATCGATTACATTGTTGCTAGAGTTTTGACACGTGTAGATAACAAATCAAACTAACTTTATTGATCATTACATAGAATTCAATTAAGATATTGTATGAAAATATTATTTCTTTAATTCTAATAAGAGAATTAAAGGGTTTTTGATTGAGTAAGTTCAACAAAGTTTTTTTAGACTATCTTTCTTTATTTTTTTCTTTGTATAAAAAATACTTATATTCAAAATATATTAATAACTCAATCAAAATGAAATTATCCACAAGAACACCAATTTTTGTTATGCTTAATATATTTAATTTGATCTGTATTTGTTTGAATTCTGCCCTTTTTTCAAGTACTTTTTTAGTCGCCAAATTGCCGGAGGCCTACGCCTTTTTGAATCCAATCGTAGATGTTATGCCCGTAATACCTCTTTTCTTTCTTCTCTTAGCCTTTGTTTGGCAAGCAGCTGTAAGTTTTCGATAAAATTCTTAATATTTGTCTTAGAAAAATTCACGATTTTTATTCTTCCAACAATTCAAAAGATCAAAAAAATCTTAGCGTATGAACGAACTCTTAATTCAAACATTGAATTTTTTTGGTAGCCATACGAAATCTGGATGATTCTATTTCCTCAATTTTATCCTCTTTTCCCTAAATAAAAGAACCCAATTCGAGTTCACAAAAATATCTAGATGTTGGGATGGAAATCTGTTTCCATATGAAAGACTCGACTATTATCTGATTTCAAATGACTTTCTGAAACCTTTTTTTTTTTTATTTTTTTGCTAGAAAAAAAAAAATCACTTAATTTTTTGGTATCAAAATTAGATATTTGGTATAAAAATAGAGAATCTATTCTCTTTTTTTTTTTTTGAAAAAAAAAAGTAAGATCCTGGAGATTGTGTAATGCTTACTCTCAAACTTTTTGTATACACTGTAGTTATATTCTTTGTTTCTCTATTCATATTTGGATTCCTATCTAACGATCCAGGACGTAACCCGGGACGTGAAGAATAAAAAAGAAAGATTCTTTATTGCTTTATTTAATTAGTACAAATGCTCGAATTTTCTTAGCATTTTATCTATTACACATCATCAAAAGGAGAAAGGGAAAGAGAGGGATTCGAACCCTCGGTACGATTAACTCGTACAATGGATTAGCAATCCAACGCTTTAGTCCGCTCAGCCATCTCTCCTAAATAGAAAAGGGATACTTAATTAGGTTCCATTAGATAAAAAAAGGGCTTGAAAAAATCTCCTCCACTTTATTCTTAAAAAACTTTCTTTTTTTGGTTTTTTTTATAGATTATTCTTTCTATTATATTATATATATTTTGTGATTTTATATATTAGAAAATAGATTTATATTTTCTTTTTTATTTTTATTTTTTTTATAGTAATATATTTATCATCTATATATATATATATATATTATATATCTAATTCATATATATATTACTATTATATAATAAGTATATAATAAGATTATATAACTTTTTATATAGAACTTTCTCAGTAATTCTATTTACAGAAAAAATTTAGATAAAGATTAGATAAAGAACGGACTCGAACTCCAAAGATAAATAAATAAATAAAACCACAATAATAGAAATAGAGAATCCTTTTTGCATTTTTTCTCGTTCAAACACAAGTAAAAGATCTTTTTTATTTTAATAGCCTGGCCTGGTCAGTTCCCAGCCGGGCCTTTGTTTGTTAAAGGCCAAAAGACTCATCCGGTGGATTTTTAGACAAAAACGATTGGAAATTGAAAAAAAAAGAACCCGCTTTGACTAATTTTATTAAGTCTACGCGTAAACGCTAGAGTTTTCTCATTTTTTGCAAGTTTTTTTTATTAAACTCCCGATTACTTTGTTCGACAAAAGGTCCATTTATATGCAATAATTGCATTGTAGCGGGTATAGTTTAGTGGTAAAAGTGTGATTCGTTCCTTTAACCCCTTTAATAGTTAAAGGGTCTCTCGGTTTGATTAATTTTCCGATCAAAAACTTTATTTCT